CTTGGGATCCGATGGATGACGGCATGGTTTCTCTGGATCCCATTGAATTTCATTCAGAAGAGGAACCTTATAAAGATCGTATTGATTCTTATCAAAAAAAAACAGGATTAACAGAGGCTGTTCAAACAGGTACAGGTCAACTAAACGGGATTCCCGTCGCAATTGGGGTTATGGATTTTCAGTTTATGGGGGGTAGTATGGGATCCGTAGTAGGCGAGAAAATCACCCGTTTGATCGAGTATGCTACCAATAAACTTTTACCTCTTATTCTAGTGTGTGCTTCCGGAGGGGCACGCATGCAAGAAGGAAGTTTGAGCTTGATGCAAATGGCTAAAATATCTTCTGCTTTATATGATTATCAATCAAATAAAAAGTTATTCTATGTATCAATTCTTACATCTCCTACTACTGGTGGAGTAACAGCTAGTTTTGGTATGTTGGGGGATATCATTATTGCCGAACCTAATGCCTATATTGCATTTGCGGGTAAAAGAGTAATTGAACAAACATTGAATAAGACAGTACCTGAAGGTTCACAAGCGGCTGAATATTTATTCCATAAGGGCTTATTCGATCCAATCGTACCACGTAACCCTTTAAAAGGTGTTCTGAGTGAGCTATTTCAGCTCCACGCCTTTTTTCCTTTCAATAAAAATTCAATCAAGTAGAGTCTTGAGTTCAACTTTTTTTTTGTGGCGAACAACTAGTTAGTTAGTTTATCAGAATCAAAATAAAAAACCGAAAAAATGCATTTTTATTTGGTGACATAAGATTTAATTGTAGAAAGAATCATGCGGATAATTGTTGTTTTTTTACCGATATTGCTGATTAGTAATATCGGTAAAAAAACAACAACATAAACAGCGAATTCTTCCTTCGAATTAGGAGGCAAGGCAAATAAAAAGAATTTCGTGTTCTGTTCGCCTCTTCTATATGTATATAATTCAAATATAGAAAATATAGAATCTTGCGTCTTTCTATATCTCCAAAGAAGTCCCCTTTTTATAAGAATTCCTGCTCTTGGGTCGGATTCTAACGAATCTTTCGGGGATTTTTAAGAGACTATTTTTTTATTAAATATTAAAAAAGAAATTAGAAGAAGAAGATAAGAACAATATAAGAATAATAAAGAAAGTGGATTATCATACATACATCTATTTCATGTAGAAAGATGAATAAGTCCGTTTATTTAGTTCGACATTGCTTGTACTTATTATATATACTCACTTCGATATACTTAGTATACTAATATACGAATTATAATATGAATTATAATTATTATAAGATATCCTTATAACAATAACAGGTACAAATATTAAATCGAGGTACCCCATTCTATGACAATTCTCAACAACTTACCCTCCTTTTTTGTGCCTTTAGTGGGCCTAGTATTTCCGGCAATTGCAATGGCCTCTTTATCTCTTCATGTTCAAAAAAAAAAGATTTTTTAAATCTGATGTGGTCAAATCTCATCTAGTTTTTTTTTCAAGACTTAGCGAACAAGGATATCCATTTAGTAGAATATTGTATAAGAATAACAGGTGGCTTTCTCCGAACATAAATGAAAAAGATCTTATACATGCGTAAACATGATATATGGACAAACGAATTCTAGCAATTTTAAAAAATCGGCTGGGATCCGAACTCATGTCTGAAATTAAAGGAAATCTATCCATATGTATGTAGCTATTGATAGGGAATCATATGAAGGGGATGCTTTTATTTTATTATATCTAACCAATTCGATTAATTACTACTAAAAGTTCACATCAGAATAGTACTAGTTGATGAGAGTTACTTCGGAAAAAAAAAGTAAAGTTAATTTTTTTTTGTTATTCCATAAAATGCAACTGGATCTACTATGTATGAGTTGGCGATCAGAATATATATGGATAGAATTTATAGCAGGATCTCGCAAAACAAGTAATTTCTGCTGGGCCTTTATCCTTTTTTTAGGTTCATTAGGATTCTTATTGGTTGGAATTTCTAGTTATCTTGATAAGAATTTGATATCTTTCTTTCCGTCTCAACAAATCCTTTTTTTCCCACAAGGGATCGTAATGTCTTTCTATGGGATCGCGGGTCTCTTTATTAGTTCCTATTTGTGGTGCACAATTACATGGAATGTAGGTAGCGGTTATGATCAATTTGATAGAAAAGAAGGAATAGCGTGCATTTTTCGTTGGGGATTTCCTGGAAAAAATCGCCGCATCTTTTTACGATTCCTTATGAAAGATATTCAGTCCATCAGAATAGAAGTCAAAGAGGGTATTTATGCTCGTCGTGTCCTTTATATGGAAATCAGAGGCCTGGGAGACGTTCCCTTGACTCGTACTGATGAGAATTTGACTCCACGGGAAATCGAGCAAAAGGCTGCGGAATTGGCCTATTTCTTGCGTGTACCAATTGAAGTATTTTGAAAAAAGAAACTGCAAAATAAATGCTTTCTCAGCAAGAGGAAAGCCCCTAAGAATCCTCCTTTTTCTATAAGCAAAACTTACTTAATTAAAGTTTCTTCAGAACGCCTCGTGGGGCCAAAGCAAGGCAAACGTGTACGTAGCGGCCATAATATAAAACGAAACCTTTTTTGTTTTTGTCTGTCAATTTTGTTTTCGAAATATTTGATATTTTCTTTTTTAATAAACAGGAAGTTCTTTCATTTCGAAATCCGAAAAATATTCATTATTTGAATCTTTATTTGAATCTTTCGGGCATTCATCAAAGGGGAGTAATTACTTCGAATATTTGATCAATTAAGATATCTGGAAACAATCTATTTTTTTATTATTTCTTCATTTGAATTCCAATTAGAAGTGGATTCTTCTTCTATTTCTGTATTTTTTCTACACTAGATTCAAGGACTAACCTCTGAATCACAACTAAAAAACGGGGGCTCGATTAATAAATTAATAATTAATAGGCGCGATACCTTATAATAGAACTTATGCTTGACTTATGCTTGATAGAAATATTAGATCGCATAGAGTCAACGAATGAGGTGACAATTCACAGATGAAAAAATGACAAAAAAGAGCGCGTCTATTCCCCTTCGATATCTTTCATTTATAGTATTTGTAGTCTTTTTGCCCCGGTGGATCACTCTCTCATTTAATAAAAGTCTAGAATCTTGGGTTACTAATTGGTGGAATACTAGGCAATCCGAAACTTTTTTGAACGATATTCAAGAAAAGAGTATTCTAGAAAAATTCATAGAATTAGAGGAGCTATTTCTCTTGGATGAAATGGTAAAGGAATTCCCGGAAAGACATCTACAAAAGTTTCGTAAGGGGCTCCACAAAGAAACAATCCAATTGATCAAGATACACGATGAGGATCATATCCATACAATTTTGAACTTCTCGACAAATCTAATCTGTTTCGTTATTCTAAGTGCTTATTCTATTCTGGGTAATGAAGAACTTGTTTTTCTTAATTCTTGGGTTCAAGAATTCCTATATAATTTAAGCGACACAATAAAAGCCTTTTCCATTATTTTAGTAACTGATTTATGTATCGGATTCCATTCGCCCCACGGTTGGGAACTAATGATCGGCTATGTCTATAACGATTTTGGATTTTTTCATAATGATCAAATTATATCTGGTCTTGTTTCCACTTTTCCAGTCATTTTAGATACAATTTTCAAATATTGGATTTTCCTTTATTTAAATCGTGTATCCCCGTCACTTGTAGTGATTTATCATTCAATGAATGACTGAAAAACGAGTCAATTAGAATGTTTCTTACTTTGTACCTAAGCAAAGCATTCCAGGTCGTACTTACCTTACTCTTTCTACCCATTCAGAGGATTCCTCCTATATTCCAGTAAAATTATTTCAGTAAATAGCAAAATCGTGGATAGGGAACTATACTAGCGACCTACCCAATTTTATTGTAGAAATTTTCGGGATCAACGATTGGACCATGCAAATTAGAAATACTTTTTCTTCGATAAAGGAAGAGATTACTCGATTCATTTCCGTATCACTCATGATATATATAATAACTCGGGCCTCCATTTCAAATGCATATCCCATTTTTGCGCAGCAGGGTTTTGAAAATCCACGAGAAGCCACTGGTCGTATTGTATGCGCAAATTGCCATTTAGCTAATAAACCTGTGGATATTGAGGTTCCGCAAGCGGTACTTCCTGATACTGTGTTTGAAGCAGTTGTTAGAATTCCTTATGATATGCAACTGAAACAAGTTCTTGCTAATGGTAAAAAGGGGGGGTTGAATGTAGGGGCCGTTCTTATTTTACCGGAAGGGTTTGAATTAGCCCCCCCCAGTCGTATTTCTCCCGAGATGAAAGAAAAGATAGGCAATCTATCTTTTCAGAATTACGGCCCCACTAAAAAAAATATTCTTGTGATAGGGCCTGTTCCTGGTAAGAAATATAGTGAAATCACTTTTCCTATTCTTTCCTCGGATCCCGCGACTAATAAAGATGTTCACTTCTTAAAATACCCAATATACGTAGGTGGTAACAGGGGAAGGGGCCAGATTTATCCCGACGGGACAAAAAGTAACAATACGGTTTATAATGCTACAGCAGCGGGTATAGTAAGCAAAATCATACGAAAAGAAAAAGGGGGGTACGAAATAACCATAACGGATGCATTGGATGGACGCCAAGTGGTTGATATTATCCCTCCAGGACCAGAACTTCGTGTTTCAGAGGGCGAATCTATCAAACTTGATCAACCATTAACAAGTAATCCTAATGTGGGTGGATTTGGTCAGGGAGATGCAGAAATAGTACTTCAAGATCCACTACGTGTCCAAGGCCTTTTGTTCTTTTTTGCATCTGTTGTTTTGGCACAAATCTTTTTAGTTCTTAAAAAGAAACAGTTTGAGAAGGTTCAATTGTCCGAAATGAATTTCTAGATCCGCAAATTTATCAACATCAGGTTTGTAAAAAGAACAAAATTTTTGTTCGCAATTCCAATTATGTTATGTATGAGCAAAAAAATTATGAAAAGTCTTTTGCTTGTTTATAT